ATTGTACATATCTATTTTAGTTAGGGATTCCGCGTACAAATACAAGTGATCTTTAACTACATATGCATCTGATCATATATGTTATTCCAATAAAGAAGGAGGATTTTCAATGCGAGATATAAAAACATATCTCTCCGTGGCACCTGTGTTAACTGCTCTATGGTTTGGGTCTTTAGCAGGTCTATTGATAGAAATCAATCGTTTATTCCCAGATGCGTTGACATTCCCTTTTTTGTCATTCTAGTTATTGACATGGTAAGGAATGAACGAAGAAGATTAGAGATACAATAAATTCTCTGTGACCAATCCCCCCTTTTTTTCAGTTGTTTAGGATAGGAAAGAGAAAGAATAAAAATGGATTGAACCTTAGTGAAACTTGGGTTCAGGATAGAATGCATAGAGGTAGAACAGAAATAGAAATGTGGGTCTAGGGCAGGCTGTTCAAAAGATCATACAAGATAGTAAATGAAATACTGGGATTGGGAATAATTAATAGTTAGAAATAATTGTATTACTTATTACTACTCTATTGATTGCAACGAAATCTTTCATAATTTGATTTCGAGTTAGCAACTTCTCTTCTATTCTATTTATTTTTCGTTCCTTTACTCTTCTTTTCTTCGGTTCGGATCGAAAATAGAAGAATTGAGTGAATCCAAAGGAGGTTCATGGCCAAGGGTAAAGATGTCAGAGGAATAGTTATTTTGCAATGTACCAATTGTGTCCGAAATGATTTCAATAAAGAATCGCGGGGCACTTCCAGATATATTACTCAAAAGAATCGACACAATACACCTAGTCGATTAGAATTGAGAAAATTCTGTCCTTATTGTTACAAGCATACGATTCATGAGGAGATAAAGAAATAGATCGAACAGAGTGCGTGTACCGCCTTTCCAAGGAACAGGAAGAAATTATATATATATAAACAAATCAAGTCCCATTTCGGTCGGATCCGAAATGAACGAAGAAATAGGATTTTAGAGATAAGGAATAAACCATGGATAAATCCAAGCTACCCTTTCGTAAAAAAAAGCGATCTTTTCGTAGACGTTTGCCCCCAATTGGATCGGGGGATCGAATTGATTATAGAAACATGAGTTTAATTAGTCAATTTATTAGTGAACAAGGAAAAATATTATCTAGACGAGTGAATAGATTGACCTTGAAACAACAACGATTAATTACTATTGCTATAAAACAAGCTCGTATTTTATCTTCGTTACCTTTTCTTAATAATGAGAAACAATTTGAGAAAACCGAGTTGATCCCTAGAACCACTGGTCCTAGAACCAGAAATAAATAGGTCCACTACTCAATTGAATCAAAACAACTTGAATCAAAACAACTCTAATTGGAACTCAAAATCGGATTGATGTTTTGTTCGAAAAAGCCGAGAAATTGGATTGTCGCGTCGTAATAAAAAAAAAGAATGGGAGAATAAATCTTTTTTTTTTGAAACGTGTTCGTTCATTCCTACTACTTATCTTATCATATGAATTTCTACTCTACCTTCCCGGGGGTCATTCTCCGGGGAACTCCATTTAAATCATTGCGGCGAATTCCTTCCAATCTCCTTTATTTGACGATCTCATTGGAAATCATGTAAAGACAATTCCTGTCGGATATAGCTATTTGTGCAAGTATTTTACGATTAAGAAGCAACTGCCTCTTGTACAGATCGTGTATTAATCGACTATAACTATAGGATACCCCATTCTCACGAGTTACTGCATTTATCCGAGTGATCCACAAACGACGAAAATATCTCTTTCGTCTGCCTCTATCCCGATGGGTGGAAACCAAAGCTCTCATTTTCTGTTGAGTAGTAGTTCGAGTAAGTCTTGAATGAGCCCCTCGAAAGGTTGAGGCAAATAAACGAATTTTTGTTCGACGTCTCCGAGCTATATATCCTCGTCTAACTCTGGTCATTGAATCAAATGAAACTTTGATGAATAACTAATTGATTTCTTTTCTTTCAGTCATTCTTTTCCCCTCGCCTGGTTTATTAATAACAAAACTGATTCCTCCGATGTATAAAATAAAAATTCCAATGGCTTTTGCTACTATGACCTTCCCAACCACGATTTTTTATTTCTTCCAGGCATCGCCTCAAAAGAAGAAATTTTACCGATATTTTTGGTATAAAAAAAAATTGGTAGTAATGGATAAATAAAATGTAAATAGTGGCTTCCATCGTTTCTATGGTTACTTCTTAAACGGTGAGGTCCTCTCTATACACCGGAGCCTCTTCCCTCATTTAATGAATGTTATTGGTAACTTGTACAGTTCACACTCTTCGGCTCTACCCATGAATTATCTAGTAATAGGTCTTTTCACAATGAGATCTATCCATACAGTGACGGCATTTCATTATGAAGGTTGGCTAGGTAGCTGACCCTGTTAGTCCGTTCTTGCAAAAGAAAGTAGGAGCATCATCTTTCTGCTTCTTAACTTAAATACCATTTCCACCGCTTAATGGATAACCATTTGCTACCAATGGGGAATTGCTTTTCATCTCAAATCGAGGTGATTGGATTTGCACCAATGGAAACCATAAATTCCATACACAATAGAGGTCTATGATAGATCTTTATTTTTAGATAGTGAATGGAGTTTTTTCATTCTATCCTATTCATTGGTCATTGATACAGGAAAAATTGTCTCATTTGTTCTAGTTCATGATCTGAACGAGTCGCACATACACCCTAGTACATGTTCCTCGACGCTGAGGACATCCCCGAAGAGCAGGAGATTTCGTGACATTTCTGATTGGCTGTCTTGTGTTTCTAATAAGTTGTTTAATAGTTGGCATGCTGAATCGTATACAGAATGGGCTGGTTTAGATCGATCCTAACCGAATGATTATGAATTACTTCCATTTCCATTTCATATTTTATCCGGGTAAAAGAAAAAGATCAAATCACGGTTCATTCGAATTATGATTCGAAATGGAATCGCGGATTTATGCGAAATCCCCGGTACTTTCGATCGCTACAAGATCAACAATGCCATGAGCTTGGGCTTCTGTTGCGGACATAAAAACATCCCTTTCCATGTCTTCCGATATAACCCATAAAGGATTGCCCGTTCTTTGTACATAAACCCTTGTGAGGGTTTCACGGAGTTTCAGTAGTTCTTCTGCTTCCAGGATAAATTCTCCTGTGGGTGCCTCATAAAAAGAACTAGCAGGTTGGTGGATCATAACCCTGATGATATAACATAATAAATGATTCCTCTATCTCGCATGATCAGGCGAAGGGATAAAGAAAAACAAGAAGAAAAAGATAGAATTGAACAACCGTACAGGCATCCTTTGTGCATTGCATACGGCTCTGCAATGGAATTTCTTTTTCCCTTCTCCATCGAAGAAAAAGACAAATAGAATTCATCAGACCCAGATCGTTGAATGATCCATTTACCATCCTTCCTTTCGAAGGAGTAAAAAAATACTATGATGGTCCCGTTGCTTTATATATTTATCTCGTCTGTGATTCAGCAATCCCAAAGTTTCTTTCTGATCCGATCAAATAAGGAAAAAATGATCTTTTTTTTTTCATACTCTTTCATAACATAAATATTGGAAAGATACTTCTGGTGTGGAAGCAAAAAGGTTTGTGACACTGAAATGGACCCCGATACATAAGATCAAATCGGAAATAACCTTTGTTTCATACTACTATCTCGATACATAATCTCATGTTATGAAAAACAATAATGGTTTGCTAATATCGAACTCGAAGTGCCATGCTATTATTACGTATTATTCATATTCCATATGGCGAAGGCATAGTCTTCCTTTTTCTCTCAAATAAAAAAACTCATTAGCGCCAAGCGTGAGGGAATGCTAGACGTTTGGTAATTTCTCCTCCGACCAGGATGAAAGATCCCATTGAAGCGGCTAATCCCATGCATATTGTATGCACATCTGGTGGCACAAATTGCATAGTATCATAAATAGCTATTCCTGGTATTACCCATCCGCCAGGGGAGTTTATAAACAAATAAAGATCCCTGGCATCATCCTCTATGCTGAGATATACCATGAGACCAACAATTTGATTCGAGATCTCGCTATCAACTTCTTGGCCTAAAAAAAGTAATCTTTCTCGATAAAGTCGGTTGATTAGGACAAAATTGTATCCTTTAGGAACCGTACACGCACCTTTGGATGCATACGGTTCAATAAATTGAAATTGCGAAAAAAAAAGAATCAATGTGTCGATTCCAGCCCTTTCTCTTTTCGTAACAGGTTTTTCCTAACAAATAACAAAGGGGCTTTTTCTTCCATTTTTCAAGAAAAATGAGTTTTGCTTGCTTTCCTATAAAAAAAAATTCACTGAACTTATCGAATTAACCTCTCATTGATGTATTGTTTCATCGAGATCCAAATCACGATGTAATTTTCTTGTTCCTGAATGGGCCTCTTCCACTCTTTTAGGTTTATGCTCTACTCCGGGTAAAGATCTGACCGAATTCTATTTGCACATATAGGACAAATAATCTCAGTACCACTTCTTTATTGCTACGACTTCTTTTTTTTTCAATTCGTTTCGTGCCTTCCGCCAAATATTCAATGTATTCATCATATTCCTCCATTGATTGGACGTATGAGATCACTCATATGGTAGAAAGGAATTATTTATGATACGAGTGGTAATCATACATAGGTTACCAAGTTGGTATTTTCTGAACGGGGCCTGTATACTTCATTTTATTGGTCCAAGCCAACCATAAAATCTTCTAATTGAGAATATTGATCCCGCAACCAAATAAATTGATCTAATTGCACTTCACGCTCCGAATTATTGATGGTTCAATCAATCTAATCTTTCTTGGGCGAAACAGAGGATATCTCGATCGGAAGAGAGAACGGGGAAATCCCATATGACCCAATATGTCTGACAAGTCGCACTATACGTCAACCCAAACTGCATCTTCCTCTCCAGGACTCCGAAAAGGTACTTTTGGAACACCAATGGGCATGAAATTAAATAAAAAGAGGTTAAGTACTATACTTAACTTTGATGTGGAAACGTAACAACAGGTTTATTGTCTTTATAATATTTCCTTTATCGTATTTTAGCCATAGATTGGAAGGTTCATGGAGGAAGACGGAATGAATAAAGGAAAATTCTTACGAATGGATCGTTCGAATGATGAGCAAATATCTATGCATTCGCTCCCAAAAAAGGGGACCAACCCCCATTGCGTATTGATACTTATTGGGTATAGAATAGATCTGCTTCTCTTTGTTCCTACGAACAAGAATTGTTCAATTATTACCAACGGAACAGAATAAATATTCACCCTTGCCTTGCTTTAGGATAATCCACTGAAAGGGTGAGGTCCATAGCATAGTCTTTTCCAATGCGATAAAGTTACATAGTGTCTATTTTATCTTTGATAAAGGGGTATTTCCATGGGTTTGCCTTGGTATCGTGTTCATACCGTCGTATTGAATGATCCCGGTCGGTTGCTTTCCGTCCATATAATGCATACAGCTCTAGTTTCTGGTTGGGCCGGTTCGATGGCTCTATACGAATTAGCGGTTTTTGATCCCTCTGACCCCGTTCTTGATCCAATGTGGAGACAAGGTATGTTCGTTATACCCTTCATGACTCGTTTAGGAATAACCAATTCATGGGGTGGTTGGAGTATCACAGGAGGGACTATAACGAATCCGGGTATTTGGAGTTACGAAGGTGTGGCCGGGGCACATATTGTGTTTTCTGGCTTATGCTTCTTAGCAGCTATCTGGCATTGGGTGTATTGGGATCTAGAAATATTTTGTGATGAACGTACGGGAAAACCCTCTTTGGATTTGCCCAAGATCTTTGGAATCCATTTATTTCTCTCAGGGGTGGCTTGCTTTGGGTTTGGCGCATTTCATGTAACAGGCTTGTATGGTCCTGGAATATGGGTGGCCGATCCTTATGGCCTAACCGGAAAAGTACAATCTGTAAATCCAGCGTGGGGCGCGGAAGGTTTTGATCCTTTTGTTCCGGGAGGAATAGCTTCTCATCATATTGCAGCGGGGACATTGGGCATATTAGCGGGTCTATTCCATCTTAGTGTCCGCCCGCCCCAACGTCTATACAAAGGATTACGTATGGGCAATATTGAAACTGTCCTTTCCAGTAGCATCGCTGCTGTCTTTTTTGCAGCTTTCGTTGTTGCTGGAACTATGTGGTATGGTTCAGCAACTACCCCAATCGAATTATTTGGTCCCACTCGTTATCAGTGGGATCAGGGATACTTCCAGCAAGAAATATATCGAAGGGTTAGCTCCGGGCTAGCCGAAAATCTTAGTTTGTCGGAAGCTTGGTCTAAAATTCCCGAAAAATTAGCTTTTTATGATTACATCGGTAATAATCCGGCGAAAGGGGGATTATTCAGAGCAGGCTCAATGGACAACGGGGATGGAATAGCAGTTGGATGGTTAGGACATCCCGTCTTTAGAGATAAAGAAGGACATGAGCTTTTTGTACGTCGTATGCCTACTTTTTTTGAAACATTTCCAGTAGTTTTGGTAGACGGAGATGGAATTGTGAGAGCCGATGTTCCTTTTAGAAGGGCAGAATCGAAGTATAGTGTCGAACAGGTAGGTGTAACTGTTGAGTTCTATGGCGGCGAACTCAACGGAGTCACTTATAGTGATCCTGCTACTGTGAAAAAATATGCTAGACGTGCCCAATTGGGGGAAATTTTTGAATTAGATCGTGCTACTTTGAAATCCGATGGTGTTTTTCGTAGCAGTCCAAGGGGTTGGTTCACTTTTGGACATGCTACGTTTGCTTTGCTCTTCTTTTTCGGACACATTTGGCATGGTGCTAGAACCTTGTTCAGAGATGTTTTTGCTGGTATTGACCCAGATTTGGATGCTCAAGTGGAATTTGGGGCATTCCAAAAAGTTGGAGATCCAACTACAAGGAGACAAGTAGTCTGATACAACATTGCTCTGGTATCTTTCGCCTCTATTTTATTTTTATGATTTGACATAAGGGACTGTAGAAATCTTGATTTTCATCATCGTCTTTTCTTTGACTCTTGTCCTTTTTTTATCTGGAAAATGATCCCAAATGAACAGATGTGGAAGCTATAATTGTAAACCACGATCGAATCCATGGAAGCATTGGTTTATACATTCCTGTTAGTTTCGACTTTAGGGATAATTTTTTTCGCTATCTTTTTTCGAGAACCACCTAAGGTTCCGACTAAAAAGATGAAATGATTTTTCATTATCTCAATTGAAATAATGAGCCTCCCATATTGGGAGGCTCATTATTTCAACTAGTCCCCGTGTTCCTCGAATGGATCTCTTAGTTGTTGAGAGGGTTGCCCAAAAGCGGTATATAAGGCGTACCCAGTAAAGCTTACAAGTGAACCAGATATGGAGATGGCGACTAGGGTTGCTGTTTCCATTATTAGATAATTTCAAGACCACGATGGATCTACGCTACGATAAGATCGTTTATTTACAACGAAATAGTATACAAAGTCAACAGATCTCAACCAATGCAATAAGATTTATGGCTACACAAACCGTTGAGGGTAGTTCTAGATCTGGGCCAAGACGAACTATTACAGGGGATTTATTGAAACCATTGAATTCGGAATATGGTAAAGTGGCTCCTGGATGGGGAACTACCCCCTTCATGGGGGTCGCAATGGCTCTATTTGCAATATTCCTATCTATTATTTTGGAGATTTATAATTCTTCCGTTTTACTGGATGGAATTTCAATGAGTTAGGTCCATAAGAAAATGAATGAAGTCCTAGCTTTTCATTCAAAAATGAATCACTTAGGACTCGGATTTCTAGGCCATTTTGGTAGTTCGACCGTGAAATTCCGTTGTTTCGGTATTTCCGGAATATGAGTGTGTGACTTGTTATAATTGATCCTATTGATAGTACAGAGAATAGGTCTGTCATCTCTATCGAGATGGTTCTGCCTCGTCGGGTATTCATCCATCCTAGTATCTGGAGCACGGAATATATGGAATAGATCAAGAAATATTTGAACTATGATTCATACCTACTATTCAGACCTCTCGACCGGACTCCAAAAAATTTTCAAACAAAGAAGTATTTATTGAACGATTTTTCTTCCTTCAGAATTATGCTTATTTTGACCGAAGGACAAATGTTTCTATGGATTTTTAGTCATTCCATCCATTCATTGAATAAGTGATGATCGAATGGTTCTTACTCAGAGAACCCTTTTGGCTTAGTTTGGGGGCTTCATTGAATCATCGTGGTTCTAGTATGAATCTAAGGTTTCTTTCAATCGATTCATAGGGTCTCAACAAGAGAATTCCTATCAATAGTAAACAAAACATATAGTAAATCTGCATTACGCACAAACAAAAACAACAAATCAAATAACAAATAAAATAAATAGGGGAAGAGAAGATTCAAGAGGCCTGTAACGATCAACATAAAGACAGATGAGCCAACTTGATATTTTGGCATTATCATCACAAAGAACAGATTCCGGATTTTGATTCCTTCGCTTCGTGTTTTCAGGAACGATTGAATTAAGCGGCTAAGCTAAAGAAGTTTCAAACTTTCTATTACATCTCCGTTGCAACCACTATTTGGGTGTTTCTGCTTGAGCCGTACGAGATGAAACTCTCATATACGGTTCTCGGAGGGGGAGTCCCCTTGGTTTACCTATCTCAATAAAGTATATGATTGGTTCGAGGAGCGTCTCGAGATTCAGGCGATTGCAGATGATATAACTAGTAAATATGTTCCTCCTCATGTCAACATATTTTATTGTCTAGGGGGGATCACACTTACTTGTTTTTTAGTACAAGTAGCTACCGGTTTTGCTATGACTTTTTACTATCGTCCAACCGTTACAGAGGCTTTTGCCTCTGTTCAATACATAATGACTGAAGCTAACTTTGGTTGGTTAATCCGATCAGTTCATCGATGGTCAGCAAGTATGATGGTCCTAATGATGATCCTACACGTATTTCGTGTGTATCTTACAGGTGGATTTAAAAAACCCCGCGAATTGACTTGGGTTACGGGTGTGATTCTGGCTGTATTGACTGCATCTTTTGGTGTAACTGGTTATTCCTTACCTCGGGACCAAATTGGTTATTGGGCAGTAAAAATCGTGACAGGTGTACCTGAAGCTATTCCTGTAATAGGATCACCTTTGGTAGAGTTATTACGTGGAAGTGCTAGTGTGGGTCAATCCACTTTGACCCGTTTTTATAGTTTACACACTTTTGTATTACCTCTTCTTACTGCCATATTTATGTTAATGCACTTTCCAATGATACGTAAGCAAGGTATTTCAGGCCCTTTATAGAGAAGACAGATCATAGATATTTGTAATCGATCATATATCATTTTGGGGAGGAGTAATAGTATTTCATTGCCACAAATATGGATTATTGAAAAGAATAAGACATATTATTTGGATATTTCCCTTCAACTAGCTCCGAAGTCTTGTATTATTTATTTAATACTAATAGTTGAAGTAGATTCTCTGAAGAGAAGATGGGATTATGGGAGTGTGTGACTTGAACTATTGATTTGGCCGTGCAGATATATGATTTTTTCTGCCACATTGGAATTCACAACCAAATGTGCTCTGTTCCAACCACCGCGTAAGTCCACCTACAGAGGAGAGGCCGGTTCGCTTGAGGAGAATCTTTTCTATGATCAGACCCGAATTATGTTGTGCATGAACAGGCTCCGTAAGATCCAGTAGAATAAGTAATGTGGTATGATATGGATTATGTTCTATCTATTCTACTTACTTATAGTATAGTAAGAAATGCATTCATTTCCTCTGCATCGATCCTGATCTATGATACTATCGGGGTGAAACAAGGGATCTAAGGAAGAACAGAGGCTAGACTGACTGTATTAGTAACAAGTAAATCCTTTGTATTAAGAAAGCTCGAGATATTGTGGGGATAAAGACCAATCACAAAAGGCATGAGACGATCCAAAAAGCACTTGATCATGATCAAAT